ATTATATGTAATGATCAATAAATTAAGTTGAATTCTATATCTACACATACCAAAAACATAGAAAAATCCGAATACCAATCTAATCGATTCTATAGATATTTGGGCTAGAGTTGACAAACAAACAAAACCAGCAATATACTTTATTAGTATCGCATAGAAATCTAAATGGGGCGTGGCCAAGTGGTAAGGCAACGGGTTTTGGTCCCGCTATTCGGAGGTTCGAATCCTTCCGTCCCAGAACATATATATTCTCTGACAATATAGATTGCTTTTTTAACAATGTTCTGTTTAAAATCGAAATGTTAGCTGGAATGTGATTGTTGTTTCTGATTTTTTTCTTCGATGAATCGTTTTTTTTTTCAAAAACTGAATCGAGATACGAAAGAATCCATATTCCCTATCTCATATTCTCTACCCCCTAAATTAGCCTAATTAGATTCAATTTTCTTTTTTGTAGATTTCTTGACTTTTCGCCAAGAGGGGGTTTTTGGTACTAATTCAATTCACTAAGTCTCTTAATTCTTAATCAATGAGGTAGGCTAAAATAGAAAAAAAGGGGCAAAAACTGGACTTAATCTGGGCTTGTTTGGCTTTGTGCCCAGACAGCTCGCATTTCGTAAAAATAAAAAAGACTAGGACATCCCCTTCTTTTGATTTATGCTGCATCAGTCCCATAGAATGGGGTAGATAGGAGTTAATCAGTGATGGGAAGGCGTTCATTTCAATATCTATAAACAGTGACAATTGCTCAGTCTATTTGATCGAATTGATAGATACGAAACCCTCCCCATTCTTTGGATTTTATCAATCAGATGAAAAAAAAAAAAGACTTATCTTTTTTCCTAAGATGATCAAAAGTTATTTTTAACTATCAAATTTTCTTGGAATAATGATGTCGAGAGGGGAACTTTCGAAATTGATTCGAAATTTCGAAAGAGAAATAGTTTAAATCATTCCTTAGAAGCTGAATCTTTCTCTCCTATTAAGTCACGTGAAGATGCAGAATCAAAAAGAATTCGTTTATTCGTCTTATTTTATTTATATAAATAAATTATTTATTATATATATTTATTAATTAATATTATAATGTTAGACAATTTAATATTAGCGATGGGGTCTTACTAAGACTTCTTCAGAAAAATATTTATCCACCTATATCTATAGTATTATTTATATCTATAGACTATAGATATAGAAGATATAGAAAATACTTTAGATTATGGTGTTTATACATCAGCCCAACCAATGACTATTCATGATTCCATAATTGAATCAATTCCATACCGGTTCTTAGAGGAATGTTATGGTAAAACTTCGTTTGAAACGATGTGGTAGAAAGCAACGTGCGACTTGAAGGACACGATCCGTTGTGGATTTGTACATCCACCATTTTTTGTAGGAATGAAGGTGCTCTTAGCTCGACATCATGGGTTCTGTTTCACTAGAACCCCTCGTTTTTTGTTGTCTTGGAATGTAAATAGTCCATGATGGAGCTCGAGTAGAAAGTATTAATTTATTTCTCGGGGCAAGGGTCTAGGGTTAATGCCAATCAATAAAAAAATTGAAACAACTTCGTAAATATATCTTAGGTATGGAAATCGAAAGAATCCAATTCGAGCAAGTTTAAAATGAAAAAATTTATTGGAATTGATCAAACTTTTTCGATCCAAAGTGTTTCACGAGGGAATCCATCATCTTGTAGGATTCTTTCATAAAAATCGCAAAAAGGGTATGTTGCTGCCATTTTGAAAGGATTAAAAAGCACCGAAGTAATGTCTAAACCCAATGATTTAAAATAAAACAAAGATAAAGGATCCCAGAACAAGGAAACACCTTTTTAATTGTCTTAATAACTGGATCAGACTGAAGAATCCGATTTTAAACGAGACAAACAAAAAAGGAGGAAAGACCGCTCAATAAATGAAAGTGCCGAAAGATTTTCCTTTGAACTGTTTGAAAGTTATCCAACTTGAGTTATGAGAGTATGAATGGTTTCTTTTTCATTTTAAGGAAGAACGAAGAAAAAAAGACTTAGATCTTTAATTGCTTTGATCATTTTATGGATCCAGTTGTCATTTCTTAGATAGAATTCCATACAGAGACAAAACTTCGAATCAATCATTTTTCTCGAGCCGTACGAGGAGAAAGCTTCCTATACGTTTCTAGGGGGGGTGTTGTTCATCTACATCTATCCCAATGAGCCGTCTATCGAATCGTTGCAATTGATGTTCGATCCCGAAGAGAAGGAAAAGATCTTCAGAAAGTGGGTTTTTATGATCCGATAAAGAATCAAACTTATTTAAATGTTCCTGCTATTTTATATTTCCTTGAAAAAGGGGCTCAACCTACAGAAACTGTTCAGGATATTTTAAAGAAGGCAGAGGTTTTTAAGGAACTTCGTCTTAATCAACCGAAATTCAATTAAGGAAATAAATTAAGGAAATACAAAAAAGGGGGTAGTGATTTGTATATAACTTTGTATGACTTTTCTCTTCTATTT